CACATATGTATAAAAAAAGAGTTTATTTAGTTCCTTCATGCTTATTATAACGAGTTATTTCGGTTTTCTACTAACGGCTTTAACTATAACTTCAGTTCTTTTTATTGGTCTGAGCAAGATACGACTTATTTGAAATTCATTGAAATGAACAATTCCTAAAAAGAAAAACAAATTCTTCTGCCGTATTCCATCTATTCTCCAGTTCCTTGCCGTAGGAATTTTCAATTTTTGGTTATTGAGATTTCTGGTCAATATGGATTAATATTTAAGGATACATATTACCTCCCTTTTTAAACAAATCCCTTTTAAACAATAAACAAATTGAAATGATTGAAGTTTTTCTATTTGGAATCGTTTTAGGTCTAATTCCTATTACTTTGGCTGGATTATTTGTAACTGCTTATTTACAATACAGAAGGGGTGATCAGTTGGACCTTTGATTGATTATGATTAACGCCTTGTTTTTTTGACCTTCTCCCTTCTTTAATCCACAGGAGGTCAAATTCAAATTGCTGTTCAATTTTTTCTAGATAATTTTTGACCTAACACAAGAAGAAGAGAATCACGCTCTGTAGGATTTGAACCTACGACATTGGGTTTTGGAGACCCACGTTCTGCCGAACTGAACTAAGAGCGTTTTCTTATCACAAAAAATAAGACTGTAAGGAAAAAGATTCTTTTTTTAACTCCAATACATCTTAAACGCCTATACTCTGATACATAATATGATAAAAATTAAAGATTAGGTATGTCCAATTTGAATTGATCTTAATTGATCTTTCGTTATTGCTCAGGGGTGAAGTAATAGGTAGGGATGACAGGATTTGAACCCGTGACATTTTGTACCCAAAACAAACGCGCTACCAAGCTGCGCTACATCCCTTTCAATTGGTTTACAATGTCATTGTAAAGAATCCCTGTCTTGTTTTTCCACATACTTATTTCATTTTTTCTATTGATATACACAGTTTATCTTGCTATTTCGACTTTTTGATTCCTATCCATATCATATACAATAAACTTATCTATACTTATATATATATATATATAAATATAAATATAAAATATATGGAAATATGAAAATATGGAAATAAAAAAAAAAAATAGAAAACCCACTCTAAATTTCATAAATACTCGGGGAGAAAGGGACATATTCTCTTTTTTTTTTTAATTATTTAATTAAGAAAAGAAGAATCTTATTTATCAAACCATTGTACATTTGAATTTGAATTAGGAATTTCGGATACAAACCAAATACGAGTGGCCGTTAACTACCTATATATCTGATCATATATGTATGATCATATATGTATTAAATTCTGTATTACAATAAACATTATTTATTACACTAACGAAGGAGGATTTCAAATGCGAGATCTAAAAACATATCTATCCGTGGCACCAGTAATAAGTACTCTATGGTTCGGTGTTTTAGCAGGTCTATTGATAGAGATCAATCGTTTTTTCCCGGATGCGTTGACATTCCCTTTTTTTTCATTTTAGTTATTAACGCCGGGGGGTGAAGAAGATTCGAGATATAATTAAATATCTGTGATTCCTACCCCCCTTCATTTTTAATTAGAATTTCATTTTTAATTAGAATTAAGTTAGAAAAGAGAAAAAGTGGATTCAAACTTAGCGAAACTCGGAACTCGAATCCAGTCGTCAAGTAAATTACCTCCAATTAAATTAAGAGAACGGAAGTGGAAATACGGTTAGGGCAACAATATCATACAAGATACTTAAATGAAATACTGTACTGTAATTTGACTCTTCAGTTTCTACTCTAAATACAGTTTAACACTTATTGTATTATTTTATTGTATTATTTTATTAAATTTTATTACTATATTCGTTGCACTATATTCGTTTCAACGAAATCCTTCATAATTTGCTTTCGAGTTAGCAACTTCTATTTTTTCCTTCCTTTCTTCTTGACTTCGGATCGGAAAATCGAAGAGTTGAGTGAATAAAAAACCCAAAGGAGGTTCATGGCCAAGGGTAAAGATGTCCGAGTAAGGGTTTTGTTGGAATGTACCCTTTGTGTTCCAACCAGTGGTAATAAGAAATCACCAGGCATTTCCAGATATATTACTCAAAAGAATCGACACAATACGCCCAGTCGATTAGAATTGAGAAAATTCTGTCCCTATTGTTACAAACATACACTTCATGGGGAGATCAAGAAATAGATGGAACCGCTTACTTGCGGGTCACCTTTAGAAGGAAGATGAAAACTGACATACTAACATATAATATGTTAGGATATATATTCTATTTAAATATTAAATAGAAATAAACAAGTAAAATCCTATTTCTTAATTCTAAACATTATTTCTTAATTCTAAACATTATACTAAACATTATACTAAACATTATAATTTTTGATTTTTGATCCGAGCGAACGAAATAGGATTTTTTTGGAAATGGAAATGAAAAAGGAATAAACAAACCATGGATAAATCCAAGCGACTTTTTTTCAAGTCCAAGCGATCTTTTCGCAGGCGTTTGCCCCCTATCCAATCGGGGAATCGAATTAATTATCGAAACATGAGTTTAATTAGTCGATTTATTAGTGAACAAGGAAAAATATTGTCTAGACGGGTGAATAGATTGACTTTAAAACAACAACGATTAATTACTATTGCTATAAAACAAGCTCGTATTTTATCTTTGTTACCCTTTCTTAATAATGAAAAACAATTTGAAAAAAGCGAATTGGTTGTAAAAACTACTGGTCTTAGAATCAGAAAAAAATAGGCTTATTCTTCAATTGAATCAAAATTCTAATCCGAACTCAAAGATAGATTAATCGTTTTCTCGAAAAATTCAAAAATCCAGATTTGATTGTCGTGTCTTAAGAAAAAAAAACGAATTGGGGAAGACGAATAAATCTTTTTTTTTATTGAATGTTTTTGCTCAGTTTGATTACTTGATCATATTATCATCATATTTTATTATACTAATTCTATTCATTTTTATTCTACTTCCCTTTCCCGGAATTCGTTCTCCAAGGAACCTCATGTAAAAAATTCGATTGGTTTATTTCCAATTTCCTTATTTTTATTTATTTTATTTAGAATGTCATTGGAAATCATATAAAGACAATTTCTATTTAATAGAGCTATTTGTGCAAGTATTTTACGATTAAGAAGCAACTGTCTCTTGTACAGATTGTTTATTAATTTACTGTAACTATAGGATACATTATTCATGCGAATTACTGCATTTATTCGAGAAATCCACAAACGACGAAAATTTCTTTTTTGTCTATCTCTATCCCGCTGGGCCGAAACCAAAGCTCGTATTTTTTGTTGAATAATAGTTCGAGTAAGTTTTGAATGAGACCCGCGAAAGCTTGAGGCGAATAAACGAATTTTTGTTTTACGTCTCCGAGCTATATATCCTCGTCTAATTCTGGTCATTGAATAAAGGGAACTTTGATGAATAACTCATTTATTTCTTTTCTTTCAGTTATTCTTTTCTCCTTTTGTAGAAAAGCAAACCAGATTTGTCCAATGTATAAAACAATAATTCCAACGGCTTTTGCTACTATAACCTTCCCAACCCCGATTTTTTCTTTTTTTTTTCTAGGCATTTCGCCTAGAAAAAAAAATTGTATTGATATTCAGTATCAAGCAAAAACATAATAAATAAAAACAAGTAGTAAATAGAAATGGATAAAAAAATAGTGGGTTCCATCGTTTCTATGGTTACTTTTTAAACGGTAAGGTCTTCTCTATACACCGGAGCCCCTTCCTTCATTTAATCAATGTTATTGTTAACTTGTACAGTTTACACTTTTTGGCTCTACCCATGAATTATCCAGTAATAGGTCTTTCACAACAATGAGATTATCTATATAGTAACGATATTTAATTATGAATATTAGTTTGATTGGCTGACCTTGTTAGTCCGTTCTTGCAAGAAGAGTCGGGGCATAATTTTGTTGCCTGTTAATGTAAAAAGGATTTCCCCTGTTTAACGGATAATCATTTGCTACCAATGGGGAATTCGTTCTCATTTTAAATTGAAAATTGCGATGATTGAATTTGCACCAATGCAATGGAAACCATAAATTTGATACACAATAGAAAGATATGATAGATCTTTTTTTAGATAGTGCAGGAGGTTCTTCTATTCTATCCTATTCATCCGTACTGATTGTGGATAATGGGAAAAAGGTTTTCTTTCTTTTTTCCCAGTCCACGATTTGAACGAGTCGCGCATACACCCTAGTACATGTTCCTCGGCGCTGAGGGCATCCCCCAAGAGCGGGGGATTGGGTGACATTTCTGATTGGCTGTCTTGTGTTCCTAATAAGTTGTTTAATAGTTGGCATTCTGAATCGTATGCATAATGGGTCGGTTTAGATCGATCCTAACCTCGGATGATTATGAATTATTTGTATATTCTATTAATTTAATAGAATATAGAATATTAAATTAATAGAATATTAAACTCTGGTAAGAAAATCTCAAATCGTGATTTTGATTTACGCGAAATTCTTTCTTGCTATTTTTTATGCAACTGGTACAAGATCAACAATTCCATGAGCTTGGGCTTCTGTTGCTGACATAAAAACATCCCTTTCCATGTCTTCAGATACAACCCATAAGGGTTTGCCCGTTCTTTGTGCATAAACTCTTGTGAGGATTTCGCGCAGTTTCAGTAGTTCTTCCGCTTCCAGGACAAATTCTCCTATTTGTGCCTCATAAAAAGCAGCAATAGGTTGATGAATCATTACCCTGATGATATAGAAATGGTTATTCCATCTCGTATGATAATGATAAGGTGAAGAGAGGGGATAAAGAATACTAAGACAAGAAAAATAGAATTGAACAACCGTATAGACATTGTTTGCGTATTGCACACGGCTCCACAATAGAATTTACCCTTTCATCAAAGAAAGATATAGAGTCTATTAGTCCTAACTCGGTAAATAATCCAATAACCGCCCTTCCTTTAATAGGAGTTAAAATACTATGGTGGTTCGGTTGCTTTATTTCATCGGCGATTTAGCAATCCCAAAGTTTTATTTTTCAAATAAAAAATAATAATAATAATGAAAAAAGAATATAATCTTGTTTTTTTCGTACGCTTTCATAATATAAATAATGTTAAAAGCCCTCTAGTGTAAAAACAAAAAAAAATTTGTGATGCTGAAATGGGCCCCCGATAGATAAGATAAAATCGGACTGTCCTTATATTTCTTTCATACTACTCTTTCGATACATAATCTAATGTTAAAAACAAAAAAAAATTTCTTATATCGAATTCGAAATGCCGTGCTAGTATTACTTAATATTCATATTTCATACATATGGCGAAGACATAGTTTTCTTTTTTCGTTCAAATAAACGTTCAAATAAAAATTCATTGGCGCTAAGCGTGAGGGAATGCTAGACGTTTGGTAATTTTCCCGCCGACCAAGATAAAAGATCCCATTGAAGCAGCTAATCCCATGCACACGGTCTGGACATCCGGTTGCACAAATTGCATAGTATCATAAATAGCTACTCCAGGTATTACCCATCCGCCAGGAGAGTTTATAAACAGATACAAATCTTTGGTCTCACTTTCCATACTGAGATATACCATAAGAGCAATAAGTTGATTTGAGATCTCGCTATCAACATCTTGACCTAAAAAAAGTAATCTTTCTCGATAAAGTCGGTTGATTAGGATTAGGATAAAATTCTATCTAATCGGAACCCCACATGGATCTTTTGATGCATACGGTTCAACAAAAATAAAAAAATAAAATCGCGAAAAAAGAATCAATGTATAGATTCCAACCTTCCTTTTTTGATAATGAGTCCTTTCTAGCTTTTTGAAGGGGATTTTCTTTCATTTTTCAAGAAAGATGAGTTTTGACCCGTTTGCCTATAACTATAAAAAGTAACTTATTAAACCTATCAAACTAACTTCTCATTGATGTATTTTTTCATCACAATCCAATTCAAATCACAATGTCATTTTCTTGTTCCTGAATGGGCTTTTTCAATTCTTTTACTTTTAGGTTTGTGCTCTACTCCGGGTAAAGATCTGCCTGATTTTTATTTGCATATATAGGGCAAATGCTCCCAATACCGCACCTTTTTGCTACAACTTCCGTTTTTTTTTTTCAATTCCTTTCACGTTTTCCACCAAGTATTTAACGTATTCATCATATTATTCGATTGATTATTATTAGCAGTTTGAAATTACTCCTATTTTTATAATATTTATTTATAATATTTATTATTTATAAATATCTATTTATCAATCAAATATGATAAAGGAGCAATCATAGCTAGATTATCAGTTGGTTTTTTTTTCTAAACGGAGCCTGGATAGTTTATTTTATTGGTCCAAACAAGCCAACCATAAATTATTCTAATTGATAATAGTAATTTAGATACCCCCCAAGGGATAGATCTAATTGCACTTCATTGTATTTCACGCTCCAAATTTTGGATGATTTAATCAAACTTTTGGGGGCAAAACAGAGGATATCCCAATCTGGAGAGAGAACGGGGAAATTCCATACGGTCCAATATATCTGACAAGTCGTACTATATGTCAATCCAAATTGAATCGTCCTCTCCAGGATTTCTAAAAGGGACTTTTGGAACACCAATAGGCATTAACTGAAAGAAAAAAATTAAGTACTCTAGGTTACTTTGATATGGATATGAAAATTTCACTTTGATGTTAAAAGTTAATAAGGAATTGAATGTCTTTATTATATTGGTCTTTATTTTATCTCATATTTTATTTTTATGCGTAGATTGGATAAGTTTATAAATAAAGATTGGATAAGTTTATAAATAAAAAAGGGAAGATAAAATGAAAATGAATAAAGGAAAATTCTTACGAATAGGTCCTGAACAAATCTGTATGCATTCACTTATATAATAATATCAAACTTATATAATAATATAAATAAAGGGGAATCAGCCTCCCCATTGCGTATTGATACTTATCGGATATAGAATAGATTTGCTTCTCTTTGTTCTTACAAATAGGGTTGTTACATGATTAGTAATTATTACTCAAAGAATCGAAAGAATACTAGTCTTTTCTCTGAGATAATTTACTGAAAAGACGGGGTCCATAATATCGGTTTTTCTAATGCAATAAAGTTACATAGTGTCTATTTTTCGTTGATAAAGGGGTATTTTCATGGGTTTGCCTTGGTATCGTGTTCATACTGTCGTATTGAATGATCCCGGCCGTTTGCTGTCTGTTCATATAATGCATACAGCTTTGGTTGCTGGTTGGGCTGGTTCGATGGCTCTATATGAATTAGCGGTTTTTGATCCCTCTGACCCTGTTCTCGATCCGATGTGGAGACAAGGTATGTTCGTTATACCTTTCATGACTCGTTTAGGAATAACCAATTCATGGGGCGGTTGGAGTATCACAGGAGGAACTATAACGAATCCGGGTATTTGGAGTTATGAAGGTGTGGCTGGAGCGCATATTGTGTTTTCCGGCTTGTGCTTCTTGGCAGCT